TAATACTTATACAAGTACAAGACAGATTTATTTCATTTAATATTTCTTTTTTCATTTAAAATTTTTTAATATAAAACATATGTCTTACATCTTACTTACTTCATTTATATATATATATCTTACTTATTTAATTTAATATCTATTCTTATTTTTGAGATTAATGTAACGACTCTTATTAATTAGAAGTTGAATATTATAACTAAGTTTAAATAATAAAATAAATTTGTCATTCATTTTTGTTATTATGACTTTTACTAAACTTATCTATCTGTTTATCTATCTTAATAGAAATTTCATCTCATTTAATTAAGTCTAGTTCATATATTAAATAGAATAGGAACTTTCCTATTATCTTTTACTATTCTATTTAGTCTAACTAAATAGATACTAAATATTGAAGTGAACCAAATTATATAACGAACAAATTATCAAATAAAGATAAATACTATTAAATAAGTCTACACTATTGTATTTTAATATATAAACTATATTTAAATAGTAGAATAGATTTTTATTTTAAAAAGTATAAAAAAAATAGCATAGCGACTAATAATAAAATTGGCTGATGACACATTTAGGACCTACTACGTAGTCAATCATGAAAGTCAAAAAGCTCTTTCGGATATAATCCGACCAGTCATTACATTATTAGAATTATTAGCACAGGACTTTTTTATGTATTTTTGGTATTTATTTAGAGAAGTTTTTTATATTCATTTTATTAGCTTCTATTTATTGTATTGACAATTCCAAAAAACTGATCATACTATGATCATAGTATGATGGTGGTCGGGCGGCTATGCCCCTATCGTCTAGCGGTTCAGGACATCTCTCTTTCAAGGAGGCAGCGGGGATTCGAATTCCCCTAGGGGTAGGGTACTGGGAAAGTAAGTTGATCGTGGCTTAGTAATAATTTAATTGAGAAGCCCATATCCATATCAATTATCTATTATATATGTATATGATATGGATTCTTCCTGGGTCGATGCCCGAGCGGTTAATGGGGACGGACTGTAAATTCGTTGGCAATTGTCTACGCTGGTTCAAATCCAGCTCGGCCCAAAAGTTTGCCTCTCCGCTTTCTGTTGAGTATAAAATCACCTTTTTCTAGAGATACCTGATATGTATGTAAGGAATAAATAAAAGGATAATTTATAGTCTTTTTTATTATTCAAAGATTCACCATGTATAGTATAATTCATTAATAATTAATAAGAAATCTTATAACAATAGCAGGGGTACTATTTAAATTAACCTGTGTTATTCTTACTATATGAATTACTAGATATAGTATAGGCTATATCTAGTTTCGCTGGATATACCTATAGCATTCGTGTCTATGCACAGCAAATAGAGTGTTCTTAGCAAACCCTAAGAATAGACATACAGTACTGTCCATCCTCCTGGGATTGTAGTTCAATTGGTCAGAGCACCGCCCTGTCAAGGCGGAAGCTGCGGGTTCGAGCCCCGTCAGTCCCGAACTAAGATCCGACGACCCGAAAAATCTCTCAATTTCTCTATTGGTCCTGACGTAAAAAGAGAAAAAAAGGGAGCAACATCTAATTCTAGGTAAGCAGCTTTAGCTCTTTTTTTTTTAATTTCCATTTAGTATGACATAAATATAACACAAGTTAGACTTAGAGCCATTAACAATTTCAGAACAAGGCGACATATGTATGTGGATTGGGGCAATTGAATTGGTGGTATTACTCTATTTGATATTTTGATGGATACTCTAAAGGAAAGGTCTGACGTTTTTGATTGCTCTTAATACATGAAATGAAATATATTAGAGTCTTAAGATTTTTGTGGGATAGGAGTCTACTTCCACATACTTTTAGTCTATATATAAATGGTATTTATTGCATGATACCCAATGATCTTACGAAAATCACCTTGGCAAAGAAATTTTCATCTACAAAAACGTTTTTTGTATTAAGTTATAATGAGTAGTTTAGTATTAGTATATATTAGTTATTAGTATTATATTAAGTATATTATATTTATTCTATTCCCTTTTTTAGTGCACTTCCACTGTTTATTTGGGTGACCAATGGAATAGCGGTCATATGATATCTCATAAGCTAATTAATGGGATAAATTTCACAAAAGAATGAAGGGGACCTTTATTTATCATCTAGTCTAAAAAAGAAAGAGTGAAAAACATAAACTCAAGGAATTCGTTAGAAGATCAGGAATTCCTTTTTTACTTGGTATGGTATGGATAAAAGATCTTACTATGTTATACTATTCAAGTCTCGATGATGAATCTTTTTGATAGATTAGATATTGTTATTCATACACGGATTTCATTTAGTATCATTAGGATGCAATTAATCCAAATTATATTATAGGAGTCAAATTTATTACCTCTATGGGATTAGATCCCGAGTTATTGCGAAGAAAAAAAAAACAATAAGATTATGGAAGTAAATATTCTCGCATTTATTGCTACTGCACTATTCATTCTAGTTCCTACTGCTTTTTTACTTATCATCTACGTGAAAACAGTGAGCCAAAATGATTAATTTAACTGAGACTTTGATTTATTATCCGTCATTGAAGAAAGGGATTTAAACTCCAAGTCTTAAATGAACTAATTGGACTGGAATCGACACTATTTGAGATAGTATGGTAGAAAGAACTAAATGATATAATATAAATCTTTCTACCACACTATCGAGTGTTATATTGTCGCCTCTCTATTTTTAGAAAATATATATTTGTAGACATATATGGGCTTGACAACAGAGATCAATCCCAATACATCTACAGAGTTTTTATTTAGCGAAAGAAATATGTCAATTCAACTAAACTTTTAGAGTTATTTCGTATTTTCGTCGTTTTTGAATTTTGACCAATAAAAATAAATATAAATAATAATTGACTTGAAGGTCAAGAGATTCTTCTAGGTTTCTTATAATTTAAACTGAGTAGCCCGCGATAGATAAAAACTGTTCAATTTAAATTAAGAAAAAAGGGGCTAGTTTTCTATACTCTAAAACATAGAAAAAAGAAACAAAAAGAACTCGAATCGTTTTTTTTAGCGCGTTATAGGTATAAAAAAGTCATTCATCAAGCTAGAAATAGATGCTCCAAATCACGTTGTATGATAACTTCTTTATATCTGTAAAAGGGGAGTCAATTACCCCATTTGTAAAGTAAGACTTAAAAATGACATTACATGAGATGAGTTGATAAAGACTAAATTAATAAAATTTCTAGAAATTTAACATATTATATTAAATTATGAGACGTAGATCGCTCAACACACAATTTTTCATCCCTGGTACCTGTCTTCGTACAACTACTACAACCTTGAGTAGAAAGTATGTATTACAAGTAATAAGAGAATAAATTTTTCTCAGAAGACTAAGACTAAAAGTAAACAAAGAAGAAATCAAATAAAGCAAAAAAGAACGTTGGCTTGGTTTTTAGTTATTATAATATCCGTAAGAACCAGTTCAACAAATCAAAAAAGAATAGTAACAACTTGGTTCAAAACAAAGCCTATCATGAAAAATCCTATTCTATAGATATATTCCCTTGCTTCTTTCGAAATATAACTAGAGATATTAGTCATTTCATTTTCTGATCAAATGGTTCGTGTTTATTAGTGTATTCTATTTTATGATTGTTATTTCACTGTAGCACAGAAAGCAGAGGTATCTTCATTTGAAACAAACAGATCGTCAAAGATTAAACAGCTGATACTATTTTATGACTCAATTAATAGTACCTCTAAAGTCCACTCCTACCCCAGACTACTAATGAAAGAGAAAAAGTAAAGACTACCATTAAAGCAGCCCAAGCGAGACTTACTATATCCATGTGATATATCTCCTATCCTTAATCATATGAAAGATTTATTCCATTATTGATTACTAATCATAGTGGAATCAATGGGGCAGAGTCAAAATCGAATTATAACTTACTCCTATTGATCATCCAATAAATTCATTCGTAACAAGTTCGTATGCTTAGAGCAGTTCTGTTATAAGCATTCGATAAAGATTAGACACAAAAAGCATCCTTTATAACTATCAAGCGAAGACTTTTATCCTAATAGAAAGATAGAGGAATAGTAAGACTTCCATTTTTGTTGACTTTTATAAGTCACAAAACTACAGATATATAATAACCCCCAGTAAGGTAAGGTATATAGGTATTTCATAGTTCTATTTTATATAATCCTATTATCCTTCTGTGAAAGAATTTGAAATATGAAGACTATTAGAGTCTTGTTCTTTTCTAATCTCCTGTACGTACTGTCAAAATTGAACCTTTATTTTATCTCTAGAAGAGACAATGAATCCAGAATAACTATTAATTAGTTTATTTCTCACTCGTATTTTCGAATTTAGAGACAACGTCTCTTTTTTTTATTTACTTACATAACTGAGAAATCAATTTCCTCTCATCCTAACCAATTGACTCAGTAGAAACTTACTCACTTAGCTTCTGATAGTGTTTCCTACCAGTGAAATCTAAGCCGAAAAAAGGAGTCTCTTTTTTATTTTTCGACTCTCTTCTTTGAGTCACGACTAAAATAGTATGTATTTCCAATTTCTTACTATGGTGGGTCTGAACCTCATAGTTGTCTCTTAAGATTTTTTTTTCTCTTTTTTACTGATTCCAGTTTGGTTTGTTCGTAACATACTGAAAAAAAAAGACCCAGTTTGAAACAGGCTTTGCTTTTCGAGAACCTATATAGCCTTTTAAGAATTAAGTGAATTAAGTATTTAAACTAAGCTTTTCTCTCTGTCTGTTTCTCTTAGTGATGAATTAGGTTTATACCAGCAGGCTACTCTAAGAAATCGCGATTTTTTCTTGATCAGGCGACACCCAGATTTGAACTGGGGATAAAGGATTTGCAGTCCCCCGCCTTACCACTTGGCCATGTCGCCAAACAAAAAGAATAAAAGTTAGATATAAATCCTATTTATATTAGATTAGAAATCTAAACTTTCCAGATTATAGAGATTTGTTTCTTTTTTTTTGCTGAGAAGAAACAAAAATAAAATGGATTTCCCACAAACAAAAAAAGTCTCAACTCAAAAAGTCTCAATATTATCCCACTACAATATTAGTATTAGTGGAGGTAAACTCAAGTAAACTCTATTTTAGACTATAATTCTAAAAATATCAATAGCATTTTCAAGAAAATCTTATAAAATGACTAAATTAATTTATTTATTATTATATAGATAAATTACTATTAAGTAAATGACTATTAAGTACTAAAAGACTATTTTAGTTAAATAATAAATAGAATATAAGTAATAGACTATATACATACATCAATCACTTTTTTCAATTGGGATTTTCACTCATAACACTAATTATAGTTATGTCTATAAATACATATATGTTATGTATATAAATACATATAATATATAAATATAAATATAAACCCCATAACATAAGTAATAGATACGGATCGAGGGGGCATCTTCTTTGTTTATTTCTAGAACTATTAGAATTATCGTGCTTTAAATTTTCTAGTCAAGGAAAAATGATGATATGGCACAAGCTGTGTTGCCCTGAGTAGAACTATCAGAACAGATCAAATTTACGACTAGATCACTGTACTTAATGAAGAAATAGAAGAAAAACGTCTTATCTACTTTAATTCTAATGAATTCGAATTTTACAAAAGAAGCTTCTAATCACATTTGTTGAGTATGTCGTGTTTAAAAAAAAAACTCTTTACTCCTCCCTATTATTATGGCTTTCTCGCATTACGTGAAAGCCAATTAAATACCTTATTTTGGTAGCCAATCTAATCATAATATCATAAATAATAACTAGAAATTGGATAAATTTGGATATTCTATACAAGACTCCCTAAGTCAAGTTTACAAAGCGACAGAAGATTTTCCAGGAATTTATCAATTTATTTACATTTGTATGTTTCGCAAATTCAAGTCAAATTTGCTTTGCGCCGAAAATTCTCTTTCTTTTCTTTTTATTCAACCTCTTTTTCTCAGCTCAGATCCGTTGCTATGTAGGAAATACCTATATGGAGTTGTCTAAAATTTTATGTAATTCAGTAAACAGAATCTATATTCCATCATTGCTAGAGCGATCCAGATTGATCGATGAAGAGGCGAACTAATAATGGGATTTTTCGATAAACAGGAAACTTAAGATTAAAATGCTCCGCTATGGAAATGAGGGAATGTTCACAATACCTGGATTTAGTCAGATACAATTTGAGGGATTTTGTAGGTTTATTAATCAGGGTTTAATGGAAGAATTAAATAAGTTTCCAAAAATTGAAGATACAGATCAAGAAATTGAATTTAAATTATTTGTGGAAACATATAAATTGGCAGAACCCTTGATAAAAGAAAGAGATGCTGTGTATGAATCACTCACATATTCGTCTGAATTATATGTCCTTGCGGGATTAATTTGGAAAACCAATAGAGATATGAAAGAACAAACAGTCTTTATTGGAAATATTCCTATAATGAATTCCCTCGGAACATTTATAGTAAATGGAATTTATAGAATTGTAATTAATCAAATTTTGCAAAGTCCGGGTATTTATTACCGTTCTGAATTGGACCATAACGGCATCTCAGTTTATACCAGCACCATAATATCCGATTGGGGAGGAAGATTAGAATTAGAAATTGATAGAAAAGCAAGGATATGGGCCCGTGTAAGTAGGAAACAAAAAATCTCCATTCTCGTTCTATTATCAGCTATGGGTTTAAATCTAAGAGAAATTCTCGATAATGTTTGTTATCCTGAAATTTTCTTGTCTTTCCTAACTGATAAGGAAAAAAAAAAGATCGGGTCAAAAGAAAATGCTATTTTGGAGTTTTATCAACAATTTGCTTGTGTAGGTGGGGATCCAGTATTTTCTGAGTCCTTGTGTAAGGAATTACAAAAAAAATTTTTTCAACAAAGATGTGAATTAGGAAGAATTGGTCGGCGAAATATCAACCAAAGGTTGAATCTTGATATACCCGAGAACAATACGTTTTTGTTACCACGAGATGTATTGGCTGCTGCAGATCATTTGATCGGAATGAAATTTGGAATGGGTACACTTGACGATATGAATCACTTGAAAAATAAACGTATTCGTTCTGTAGCAGATCTGTTGCAGGATCAATTCGGACTAGCTCTTGGTCGTTTAGAAAATGCGGTTCGAGGAACTATATCTGGAGCAATCAGGCATAAATTGATACCAACTCCTCAAAATTTGGTAACTTCAACTTCATTAACAACCACTTATGAATCATTTTTCGGTCTACACCCTTTATCCCAAGTTTTGGATCGAACTAATCCATTAACGCAAATTGTTCATGGTCGAAAATTGAGTTATTTAGGTCCTGGAGGGGTGACAGGTCGAACTGCAAGTTTTCGGATACGAGATATCCATCCTAGTCACTATGGACGTATTTGCCCAATTGACACCTCCGAAGGAATTAATGTTGGACTTATAGGCTCTTTAGCTATTCATGTAAGGATTGGTCAGTGGGGATCCATAGAGACTCCATTTTATGAAATTTCTGAGCGATCCAAAGAAAAAGAAGCACAGATGGTTTATTTATCACCAAGTAGAGATGAATATTATATGATAGCGGCAGGCAATTCTTTGGCCTTAAATCGAGGTATTCAGGAAGAACAGGTTGTTCCTGCTCGCTACCGTCAAGAATTCCTGACTATTGCTTGGGAACAGGTTCATCTTCGAAGCATTTTTCCCTTCCAATATTTTTCTATTGGAGCCTCTCTCATTCCTTTCATTGAGCATAATGATGCCAATAGGGCTTTAATGAGTTCTAATATGCAGCGTCAAGCAGTTCCGCTTTCTCGGTCCGAGAAGTGCATTGTAGGAACCGGCCTAGAACGCCAAGCGGCTTTAGATTCGGGAGTTTCAGTTATAGCCGAACACGAGGGTAAAGTTATTTCTACGGATACTCACCAAATTGTTTTCTCAGGTAATGGAAACACTCTAAATATTCCATTAGTTATGTATGAACGTTCGAACAAAAATACTTGTATGCACCAAAAACCTCAGGTTCAACGGGGTAAATATGTGAAAAAGGGACAAATTTTAGCCGACGGGGCGGCGACCGTTGGTGGAGAACTCGCCTTGGGAAAAAATGTCTTAGTAGCTTATATGCCATGGGAAGGTTACAATTTTGAAGATGCGGTACTTATTAGTGAGCGTTTGGTCTATAGCGATATTTATACTTCTTTTCACATCCGAAAATATGAAATTCAAACTCATATGACAAGTCAGGGCCCTGAAAGAATTACTAGGGAAATACCTCATTTAGAAGCTCATTTACTCCGCAATTTAGACAGAAATGGCATCGTGATGCTGGGATCTTGGGTGGAAACAGGTGATATTTTAGTAGGGAAATTAACGCCTCAGATAGCGAATGAATCGTCGTATGCCCCAGAGGATAGATTATTACGAGCCATACTTGGTATTCAGGTTTCCACTGCAAAGGAGACTTCTCTAAAACTACCTATAGGTGGAAGGGGTCGAGTCATTGATGTGAGATGGATCCAGAAAAAGGGTGGTTCCAGTTATAACCCAGAAATGATTCGTGTATATATTTCACAGAAACGTGAAATCAAAGTGGGTGATAAAGTAGCAGGAAGACATGGAAATAAGGGTATTATTTCCAAAATTTTGCCGAGACAAGACATGCCTTATTTACAAGATGGAACTCCGGTTGATATGGTCTTCAACCCTTTAGGAGTACCTTCACGAATGAATGTTGGACAGATATTTGAATGTTCGCTGGGCTTAGCAGGAGATCTTTTAAATAGACATTATAGAATAGCCCCTTTTGATGAGAGATACGAACAAGAGGCTTCAAGAAAACTAGTGTTTTCAGAATTATACGAGGCAAGTAAGCAAACAAAAAATCCATGGGTATTTGAACCCGAATATCCAGGAAAAAGTAAAATATTTGATGGAAGAACTGGAGATCCTTTTGAACAACCTGTCCTAATAGGCAGGTCCTATATACTTAAATTAATTCATCAAGTTGATGATAAAATCCATGGACGTTCCAGTGGACATTATGCACTTGTTACACAACAACCTCTTAGAGGAAGGGCAAAACAGGGTGGCCAACGAGTGGGAGAAATGGAAGTTTGGGCTTTAGAGGGATTTGGCGTTGCTCATATTTTGCAAGAGATGCTTACTTATAAATCTGATCATATTAGAGCTCGTCAGGAAGTACTTGGGACTACGATTATTGGAGGAACAATAGTTAATCCTGAGGATGCGCCAGAATCTTTTCGATTGCTTGTTAGAGAACTACGATCTTTGGCTCTGGAACTGAATCATTTTCTTGTATCTGAGAAAAATTTTCAGATTAATAGGAAGGAAGCTTGATCTGATCTGAATGAATCAGAATTTCTATTCTATGATTGACCGGTATAAACATCAACAACTTCGAATTGGACCAGTTTCTCCTGAACAAATAAGTGCTTGGGCTAACAAAATTCTACCTAATGGGGAGGTAGTCGGAGAGGTGACAAAACCCTACACTTTTCATTACAAAACCAATAAACCCGAAAAAGACGGATTGTTTTGTGAAAGAATATTTGGACCTATAAAAAGTGGAATTTGTGCTTGTGGAAATTATCGAGTGATCGGAGCTGAAAAAGAAGAACCAAAATTTTGTGAACAATGCGGGGTCGAATTTGTTGATTCTCGTGTACGAAGATATCAAATGGGATACATAAAACTCGCCTGTCCAGTAACTCATGTGTGGTATTTAAAACGCCTCCCTAGTTATATCGCGAATCTTTTAGATAAACCACTTAAGGAATTAGAAGGCCTAGTATACTGCGATGTGTGATTTGATCGAAATTAGCATTTTACAGATTCGAACTAAGAAACTGTCATCCTATTCAATCTGATTGGGATGCCCCTAGTTTGACATGGCTATTGGTACGAGTAACATGAAGCTCAGATTTATGGGTGTATTCAATACTTCCAAATAAAAGGGGAATT